TTTTTTTAATCTGTGGATAGGAGCATACTCTGGATCGGAATTGTGAGGAGTACTGCCTGATCATTTCTACCAACTTAAAGCCCCAATTAGTATTCTTTTTATCTTATGTAAAATACCCTTTTTGATAATTTACATAAAAAATCTCCATTACATTACTAATCCTTTATGTATTTTGGTGTTCCTAATCATCCACTTATTTTTACTCAATCATCCGTTATAGTACTACAACGAAAGGATAGGATAATAAAAACTATATACGTTTGATCTTTTTAGCCCGCTTCAAGCTAGGATGACTAATCAACCAATCTTGGGGTAAAGGTCGTGCTTATCGTTATTTTCTTTTAATTCTTGTACGTAGGAGATGAGACTCCATTTTTTGACTGCTAATTTCGAAGCGGTTTTCTTTCACTCATATAACTATCTGATTTAGTGTATCAACCTGAATAATGAATAAAACAATGAAATGAAAATATCTATTCAATTTGTTTCCTAAAAAGCAAGAAGTAAAGAAAAGTTTATGTTTAACCGAATCGCACGTAGAGATATTGATAACACACAAAGAGTTAATGGAATTTCATAACTAATTGATTGAGCCGCAGCCCGTAGACCACCTAAAAAGGAATATTTATTATTTGATCCGTATCCTGACATAAGAAGTCCGATGGGAGCAATACTTGAAACGGCAATCCATAAAAAAACACCGATATTGAGATCAGATAAAACAAGGTGATAGCTAAAAGGAATTACTGAATAACTTAGTAAAATGGATATAACTGCGATGGATGGTCCTATACTGAATAAACGAGTATCCCCTCGAGACGGGAGAATATTCTCTTTGAATATTAGTTTTGTCCCATCGGCTAGAGCTTGCAGAATTCCCAAAGGACCGGCATATTCAGGCCCAATACGTTGTTGTATTCCTGCAGATATTTCTCTTTCTAACCACACAATGACCAGTACGCCTATTGTAATTCCCAATACAAGACTCAAAATAGGTACAAGCATCCATATGATTCCATAGAACTCTTTGAAGGATTCCAACCTGGAAAAAGAATTAATATTTTGTATTTCTGTTGTCTCAATTATCATTTCAACGATCTACTTCTCCCATAATGATATCTATGCTACCTAGTATTGTCATAATATCAGCCAATTTCATTCTTTTAACTAACTGAGGAAGAATTTGCAAATTGATAAAACCGGGCGGGCGAATTTTCCATCTCCAAGGAAAACCACTCTGATCTCCTATTAAAAAAATTCCCAATTCTCCTTTTGGAGCTTCAACTCTTACATAAAGTTCTTGCTTCGGCAATTCAAAAGTGGGAGAAGGTTTTTTACTAATGAATCGATATTCAAAATCATTCCATTCTGGATCCTTTTCTCTATCAAAAGATCGGATTTCTAAATTTTCATAAGGTCCTCCTGGAATTCCTTCCAGAGCCTGTTGAATAATTTTTATAGATTCTGTCATTTCACTGATTCGGACTAAATAACGAGCTAATGAATCTCCTTCTTTTTGCCACTTAATTTCCCAATCAAATTCGTCGTAACATTCATAATGATCAACTTTACGAAGATCCCATTGTATTCCAGAAGCTCGTAGCATCGGTCCTGATAAACCCCAATTTATTGCTTCTTCTCCACCAATAATGCCTATCCCTTCAACTCGTTCTAAAAAAATAGGATTCCGCGTAATAAGCTTTTGATATTCATAAACCGCTGTTAAAAAAGAATCACAGAAATCTAAACATTTATCTATCCAGCCATGAGGTAGATCGGCGGCTACTCCTCCGATACGAAAATAATTATGCATCATCCTCATACCGGTGGCAGCTTCAAATAGATCATATACTAATTCTCTTTCTCGGAAAATATAGAAAAAAGGGGTCTGTGCCCCAATATCTGCCATAAAAGGGCCAAGCCATAAGAGATGAGAAGCTATACGACTCAACTCTAACATAATTACTCTGATATAACTGGCTCTTTTAGGTACTTGAATATTCCCCAACTGTTCTGGTCCATTTACCGTTATTGCTTCTGTGAACATAGTGGCTAAATAATCCCAACGCGTTACATAAGGCAGATATTGTATAACTGTTCTGTTTTCTGCAATTTTTTCCATCCCCCTGTGTAAATAACCCAATATCGGCTCACAATCAATAACATCTTCACCATCTAGAGTAAGGATGAGCCGAAGAACACCATGCATTGATGGGTGGTGAGGTCCCATATTGACTATCATGAGGTCTTTTCTTGTAGTTGTTACAGTCATAGGTTATTCCTCGATTCATTCTTTCATGAATTGCTGAAAACAAAAAGAAGTTCATCAAAATTCAAGATCTAATAAATCAAATAATTCAAGTTACTTTTCAATTTAACGAGTTTTGGATTCCCGAATATCCAGCCGACTAATTAATTCTTTATAACGTACTTTATTGTTCTTTGCCAAATAAGACAGAAGTCGTTGCCGTTTTCCTAGGATTTTACGTAGACCTCTCTGAGATAAATAGTCTTTTCTATGCAATTCCAAATGTGAAGTAAGTCTTCGTATCTTATTGGTGAAACTAAATACTTGAAATTCAACAGACCCGCTGTTTTCTTTTTTTTCTTCTTGTGAAATAACGGAAACGAATGAATTTTTTACCATAAAATGCAACCTTCTATCCTTTATTGTTTTTATTTTTAAAATTCAAAAATTTTACCAATCAGTAAGAATAATGCGACTAATTTTCATTTTGTATATACAAAAATCTCAATTTCTTTATGAACTCCTAATTTTAGCAACTAATTTTTTTTTTTTCAAATATCAAATAAAATGAATTAATCCAATTTTCAATTTTATTTGGATACGAATAGGAAGGCGTGGTATATTTCTACACTCAAAAAAAGAGAAAACTATTATTAACTTAAAAAATCCAAATACAAAATAAGAAGATTCTGTTGATTCATTCTGTTGATTGATTTATAGATCTAATGGATATTGATATGTGCATCGAATTAGTATTCAGGTATTAAAATGAAATGTAAAATAATGTATGTATGCATCTCTTTCTTTCATATATCATATAGCGTAAATGCAGATGAAAAAAAGGTATTATTATTGACGAATTTCCAATCGTGGATACATATGTATCCTTATCATACTAAAACGGCTGCTATTATTGGTATCAAACCAATATCGATTCATACAAGCTAAATCTTCTAATCTATAATTAGGCCAAAGAAAGAACTTTAAGTTAATTAGTTTGTTTTTATCTCTTTTGCTTTTATCTAAAACTTCACTAGAGTTTTTTATGTATTTGAAAAATACTGTATTTTTATCTATATCATTTCTATTCCTCGAATAGAAAGAAATTAGAATTCTTAATTCTCTCCGCCGTTTAGTGGATAAAATTTTTTCAGGAACAAAGAAATCAGAATGATTTTTGTCCCTATTTTCGTTCATTCTTTGATGTCTTCCAATGGATTTATCAATTTTTTTTTTAGCAATATATCTTCTTTTTCGGTATCTTTGATTAATTGGGAGCTTGCTCTTATGAACCAATGAAATACTTATCGTTTGATAGATAAGAAGTTGTCCATTATTTTTTATAGACAAACGAACTGGTTCGATAATTAATGTGCCCTTTTTCATCAATTCTGTAAGCGTTAAATCCTTTTCAATCATCAGAATATCCAAACGCATTTCTCCCCGTTGAATAGAGGATATAGCAATTTCTTTTGGATTTTTCAATCTAAGCAGGAGACAATATACTTTGATATTATTGATCATTCTTTGATTTGCAGAATCATTCCATCTCAATTGAAAACGTAAATACCTTTTTAGCAAGAAATCAAGCTCTGCTTCTGTGTTGCTTTTGGATTGCTTTTTTTTTCGACGTTTTTTCATATTTGAGCCTGCGTAATCTTCTTCAATATCTTTTTCGTGGTTTGAGAGAACAGATCCAGGATTCTCTTGGTTTTGTGCATCTGATTCAAGATTATCTCGGCCTGCAGATTCTTTTTCTTCTTGATTTCGATTCTCTAATTCAATAATTTTATTGTCATTTAATAATCTAAAAAGATTCCCTTTTATCTTTCTATTGATATTTTGATTTTCACTACTATTTTCATTTCCATTCAAATTTGAAAGAAGTAATTTTATTGGTATGATCCACGGTTTCATTTTATATGTATTATAAAAGAGGATCAATTCTGGGAAAAACCAAAGTTTCAGATTCGATATGGGAAGACTCAGTACTTCTTCATTCATTCCCATCCAATCAAAAAGGTTTTTTTTTTTCTTGGATGTTTTCATTCCTTGATTTTGATAGATTGTAAGATAAGAAAGACCCTTTTTAGGAATTTCGTCAATTAGTTGATAATTATTAAACCCAGGCTTAGCATTTTTATTACCATTGGTATCTATCCAGTACTCAATATCGACTTTCTTTCTAAGACAAAAATGGAAAATTTTCCAATCAAAATATTTTCTATCGGAAAATTTCTCCAGATTCATAATATCCTCTTCTCCTAGATAATAATTGATAGGAATAAGACTCCCTGGCATATTATATAATATACCCTTATCTATTTTGTAATCATAAGAAATTGTCTCTTTATTATTTATACGTAATGGTGATGCATAAATATATGAATGCTTTTTATTTTCATAATTAATAGATTTATATGATAAAAGTTCATACCTATAGTGTTTTTGAAAGTTATATTTTTGATTCAATAATGAATTTGCTTCAAACTCATTTAATTTTTTGGAATGAATTAATTGGTTTGTTTTTTCCTCAGAATACCTTTTGTTTAAATCTTTATTATGATCCATAGGTTCTTGATTGATTTGAGTTCGCCATTTTTGGTGTACTAAGCGATCCCATCTAATCGGATCTAAACCATATTGATAAGGACCTCTTAACCAGTTTTTCCATTGATTCATTCTAGAATTCAAAAGATCTTTCTGTCGTAATTCAGAATGAAATAGTTCTTGTTCTTCGAAATAATGCTTTAGTTCATTTTTAAGAAAAAGAGAGGTTCCGTCATATCCAAGAACATATCTTAACTTATACAGTTTAATAAGTTGGGTTTGGTATAATTTGTAAAATACATATGCTTGTGACAAGGAAGATAAGTCAATTTTTTTTTTTGAATTCTTATTACTAATATCAAAAGTCGACTTTTTTATAGTCGAAATAAAGCGAACTGTATTTTTATTTCGTTTATTTATTTTTTCTTTATTTCTTTCATTATTGGAAATGTATTTATCAATTTTTTTTTTTGATAATTCAACAAAAAGTTGTGTATTGATCCTCGGAAGATAAATGATAGATAGAACAATATCTATATATATCCTTTGAATTAAAAATATTATAAAAAAATATGATTTACGGATAAATCTCACATTTCCTCTTTTTAATTTCTTCGAAATCTTTTTTCTTGGTGGTACTCGTTTAGCAGTCGAACTTCTTTTATTACTTCTTTTATTAGAACTAATATTTATTTTATTATTTATTTCCGAAGTTAAAAATCCTTTCTCTTTCTTCTGATCTGTTGTAATTTTATCTATTTGATTCCTGATTGTGGTTGTTCTATCAGCCAGATCGTTCATTTTTTTTTCTGTCAATGAATAATCTTTTAAATCCATAAATCGAATTTGACTGGACGATTCATGAATGATCAAATTACTCATTACTGAATCTTTTTCTTTTTTAGTTTCACTCAATTCCGATATTTCTCTTATTCCAAAGAATAGAATTGGATTTTTTTTTGAAAGTTCTTTTATTATTCTTTTTAGAAAAAGAATGCTTTTGATGACCCATTTTTTTGTTTCTTTTGAGATGTTTGGAAAAAATTTTGTTCTTTCTTTTAAAAAAGGTATAACTCGAAAAGGCTTTTTTTGCAATTTTATAATTTTTTTTTTGAGTTCTTTAAAAATGGGTTCAAAAAATGAACGTCGTTTTCGGGGAGAACCAAAAGGGAGGTTAGTTTCGATTCCCAAAACTGTTAAAAAACAAAACTGTTTTTTTTGCCCTGTATGTTTCAGTTTCAACGGATTTTTTTGAGGGGATCGTAGCTTAGACCTGTGCCAGGGTTTAAGGTAAAAAGGAAATAGAATCTGTATCTGAATACCGTCTGTCAACCAATTTTTTGGAAATTCCGTTTCTGATAATTGAACACCATTATAGGTACATTTAACATGCATTTCTTTATTCCAATCTTTGAAGTCTTCGGACCATTCGGGAACTTGAAATAATAATATACGCACTATATTTTTAGCTATTATCAATGAAGGTAATATAATATATTTTCTAAGAAACGATTGGCTTACTAATATGCACCCTCTTATTATTTGAGCAAATAGAATGTTATCCCAGGCTTCTGCTATTTCTATTCGGTCTTGTTCTTCACTTTTGTATTTTTCTCTTTTTTCTTCCTCTTTTTTTTTCTCACTTTCTTTTCTCTTTTCCTCTGGATAATCCAAAATTCTGAATTTTTTTGTTTTTTTATCCATCGAGTTTTTAAAAATAACTTTCACTAACTCGGAGATATTAAAAGAAAAAAGGGGGTTGTCTATTCTGTCCAAAAAAATCGGGGAATGTACATTTGCTTGAACTAGTTCTCGGGTAACAGTTTTACGTCTTTGAGCACGCATGGATCCTTTGATTATGTCTCGACGAAAATCTGATTGTTGCGAATACCGTATCAAAGCCACTTCCTCGGTTTGATCGGAATTATCAGTATTTTTTTGCTTATCAGTAAAAATTACTACACGTTTGGCTTTTCTTGAACGAATCTCATGATCCTCCGCCATATTTTCTTCATTTTCTACTCCTTCCTCTTGTTCTAATTCATCGATTAATTTATATGACCATCGAGGAACTTTTTGACCGATTTCTTTTATTCCAATAGATTTTTGTCTAATTCTTTTATCCTTGGGATCAGTTATAATTGTTTTGAATAAAAATTTGAAAATTTTGATTTCATCTTCGAAATCAATTCTTCCTTCTTCGTCTTCGTAAACTGCAAATAAAGAAATTTTTTTTTCTCTTGATAGTGAATTTCTATCAAATGTATCTATTTTGTTTTCCAATTTGTCAAAATAAGTAGGTAAAAGTATACCATGAATCTTATTTATCCAACCCGTCTCTATGTCATTTTTTAGTAAAGTTTTATTTGTTGAGGATGAAAAAAAAAAATCGATCTTTCCGCGACGAGGTCCATTCAAAAAAGGATCATATATTTTAGGCAAGTAATTTTTTTTAGTCTCATCATTACACAATCGAATTTTTTTTTCGAGCACATTGAGAGTAATATATCCTTTATCGAGAGCTTCAATTCGATTTCGAAATTCTGTACTCAGGTTGTTCTTTTTTTGTTCATTTATATAATTCCAATGATCAGATAATTTATCACAGAGTCGTTTTTCTATTGGGAAAAGAGATATTTTTCTTTCTATCATTTCCCAGAAAGTTGACAAACTCGGTGGATATGTAAAAGCTATTCTTTCTT